ATCATGATCTATACTATTTATTTTTCAATATAATAAATAAAATATGTATGTCGACCCATATCAATTAATTTATAGAATATATACTCACATAAATTACTTATGTGCCAGGAACCAGATTTGAACTGGTGACACGAGGATTTTCAGTCCTCTGCTCTACCAGCTGAGCTATCCCGACCATTCACGACGCATCATCCTAATTTTATTTTAATATAGGACTTGGATCTATGTCAATTACAAAAATGAAAAAAGTATTACAAAGTATTATACAGTCCCTGATAGGATTTCTTAGATCTTTAAAAATTTATTTTTAAAGTTTCAGTACAAGTAATGGTATGTATTGTTAATTATTCAAATTTTTAATTGGGGATTCCTTGCTCAACGCTGTTCATTTGTACGTGTATCATATATATCATACACAAGGCTTGTGATAAGAAAAAAATTTACGCTCAGATACGGTTGTGAAAGAGTATAATGAGAATGAATGAGAAACATAACGAATTTTGAATCCCTAACAAAATGATAAAGTAAATAATTAGGGAGTCAACCAGGTCGTTTTGGGGATAGAGGGACTTGAACCCTCACGATTTCTAAAGTCGACGGATTTTCCTCTTACTATAAATTTCATTGTTGTCGGTATTGACATGTATAATGGGACTCTATCTTTATTCTCGTCCGATTAATTAATTCTTAAAAAGATCTATCAGACTATGATGGAGTGAATGATTTGATCAATGAATAGTCGATTCTTTTTTCAATTTTGAATCGATTCACAACAATTCTTTCATTTTTCATATAAATATAAAAAATACAGATTCGGGTCGTCATTAATCATTTTGAGATAGTATTTCAGTACTATATGTATGTCTATAAGTTTATCCTTCATACTTTCTGAAGTTTCGATGGAAGGATTCCTTTACTAACACAATGCAGTCAACTCCATTTGTTAGAACAGCTTCCATTGAGTCTCTGCACCTATCCTCTTTTATTCTCGGTTTATGAGTTTATGAAACCCTTGCTTGTTTTCATAAAACAGGATTTGGCTCAGGATTGCCCATTTTTAATTCCAGGGTTTCTCTGAATTTGAAAGTTTTCACTTGGTAGGTTTCCATACCAAGGCTCAATCCAATTAAGTCCGTAGCGTCTACCAATTTCGCCATATCCCCTTTTTTTGTTTTGTGCTGTGATTAGGATCACATTATGATGCCGACCCCTCCTTTTTTTCTTTCATTTATATTATGCTCGAATCGTTGAATTCATTAGATACCCGTTCTTATATTGAAAAGTGTTTTATACTATTTGATTTCTTGTCTATTTTCTTTCATCTATATCGGGGACCTTATTTGGTCCAATCAGAAATGATTCTATCATTTCTATATCAGAAATTCAATATATACCGCATAACATATATATTATACTATAATATATTTATTAATATAAATATATTTATTAAAATACCCCTATTTCTATCATTTTTATCGTGCTATTTTAAATACTTGAAGGGTCGATTCTTTTTTTTTTTTTTCGTCTTAGCTTTCACCTTTCCGACTGAAACTGGAGAAATCTTTTATTATGATCTGGATTGCACTTTTATCTTTCATTTTTATTCTTATCCTTTTCTTAGGGCAGACCTTCTATAATATAACTAAAAAAAAATGAAAAGGAAAATTTTAGTATTATTAATTTAAAATTTAATTATTTAATTAATAGCCATAACTACAACTAATAAAATGGCTATAACTAATCATTCTATTAATTTAGAATTATCTTAAAATAATAAATTATTTACTTGTAAAAAAAGCTTTTTTTTATATTTTAATAAAAAAAAGTAAAATAGAATCGTAAAAAAAATCTTACTAGCTTAATTCTAATTAAGATATTGATTATTGATAAACATCTATTTTAGAAATATATCTAAATTAAATATCGCTATATTAATAGGTATGTTATATAATAACATATTCCGATATACAATATGTTTGGAAATTTTATATTCTTATTCTTTATATTTTTCTATATATCATATTTCTTATGAAATAGCTAAGAATGAACAGTTAATATCTACGCAGTTTACTAAATTAGTATACGTGTCCAATTTATGTTATGTGAGCCCGCTTAGCTCAGAGGTTAGAGCATCGCATTTGTAATGCGATGGTCATCGGTTCGATTCCGATAGCCGGCTTTTCTCCATTTGTTTGATTTATTTTTTTTTACATAATTGATAATGTAAAATCAAAGTGAAAGAACCCTTTTTCCAAGGTTCACCGATCTATTTCTATTATCTCGTAGGAACTTCCAATTATGAATAAAAATTGGATTGGAGGAGTTCGGTCTCTGTAGAACAAATCACTCAAGAAAACAAGAAAAGAACCCTTAATTTTATTTATTTATATAATACAATTATTTATATACAATAAGGTTCGGATATTAATACAATTCCTCTAATTATTCTTTGTAATACTTCAGTAAATTGCGCTTAATTTATCATATTTTAGTTTAGTTT